TGTATTTAATATAAATAGAAAATTCTTACAATGAAAGAGATTCTCATATTTCCACAATTCAATTTTAAGTGGATGCGAGATCTAGAAATTTATTTTTCATGGTTGTAGAGGCAGTTTTTTTTCGAATACCTCCTTTTTTTTTAAGGAATTTTTGAATTGTCCGATTCGATCTACAAGGAAGAGGCTTTATTTAAAAATATCGAACGAAAAAATGGAATTCAAAATAATAATTCAAAAAGAGTTTCGTTTTTGAATGAAGTTACACAATCCAGTTCGTTTATTCTCGACGGCTTGGTTGATAGGAATCACGAGATGGCTAGATCTTAGAAATGAGGAAGCGGTTTCATTTTATATGCCTGTCACTTTCTCTTTGTTCCTGCTATCTGTAATGATAGATGAATCAAAAATTTGCAATTGAACTTATTATTTCAATTGGTATTTTTGTATATCTTCCTATTTTAGGAAAATGGAAACTTAGGTAAATGCTTTAGAAACATATGTATAAAAATACCAGATTTCATTTAGCCCCTTCATGCTTACTATAACCAGTTATTTCGGTTTTCTACTAGTGGCTTTAACTATAACTTCAGCTCTATTTATTGGTCTGAGCAAGATACGACTTATTTAAACTTTCTATTTAAAAGAAACGATTTAGAAAGGAAATCCTCCTGTGAGATTCTGTGTATTCTAGAGTTACTTACCATGTCAATTGTCATTTCTTGGTCATTGAGATTCACATCAATTCGAATTAATATTTAGGTATAGATATTACCGCTTTTTTTCTCCTTTTCAAAAACAAAATTGAAATGATTGAAGTTTTTCTATTTGGAATCGTGTTAGGTCTAATTCCTATTACTTTGGCTGGATTATTCGTAACTGCATATTTACAATACAGGCGTGGTGATCAGTTGGACTTTTGATTAATTTAAATTTGATTGGCCTCCTCCTTTCTTTAATCCACAGGAGGTCAAATTCGAATTGTTGTCCAAGCGACTGAATTCATTTCATTTTAATTGGATCTATGAAGAAAAAATCACGCTCTGTAGGATTTGAACCTACGACATCGGGTTTTGGAGACCCGCGTTCTACCGAACTGAACTAAGAGCGCTTTCTTATCAGGATAGAAAAGAATGTAAAGAAAAGATTCTTTCTTTTAAAACGAATCTATTTTCCTTTTATTTATATGCATATATGCTATAGTTTCATAAAAATGAACGATTCCGTGCAACGCAATTTGAACCGATCTCGGTTGATTCCTCCTTACTGCTCAAAGGGGCAGTAATAGGTAGGGATGACAGGATTTGAACCTGTGACATTTTGTACCCAAAACAAACGCGCTACCAAGCTGCGCCACATCCCTTCAATTGTTCTACAGTGTAATTGTAGAGAATTCCTGTCTTGTTTTCCACATCCCTATTTCCTGCATTGAGAAACAAAGTTTTCTCACCATTTCGTCTTTTTTTGGCCTCATTTGACCTATTTTAACATATTTAACATATAATAATAAGAAGGGGAATCTTATGGATCGTTGTACATTTCAATTGGAATTAGGGATTCCGTGTACAACTCTAAGTAGCCCTTAACTATATTACATATGCATCTGATCATATATGCTTTATGTATTAAAATCAAAAAAAGGAGGTTTTTCAATGCGAGATCTAAAAACATATCTCTCCGTGGCCCCAGTACTAAGTACGCTATGGTTCGGGGCTTTAGCAGGTCTATTGATAGAGATTAATCGTTTTTTCCCCGATGCGTTGACATTCCCCTTTTTTTCATTATAGCTATTGACACCGGAAGGAATGAAGAAGATTAGAAATACAATCAAATATCTGTGACTAATCCCCCCTTATTTTCTCTTTTTTCCCTTTTTTCTAATTTAGAATAAGGGACGAAAGAGAAAGAATAAAAGTGGATTCAACCTCTGCGAGACTCAGTCTCAAATTCGAATTAAACGTGGGGGTAGAGTAGGAAAGTCGCGGTCTAGGGCAAGAATACAAGATCTTTAACTGCCCTTCGGAGTTAAATAGATTTTCGAACGAACTCATTATCATTGTCTTACTTAATTATTTATTATGTATGACTTTGGGCTTTGCTTTGATTTAATTGATTTTTATCTTTTTCTTTTAGAGTTGGATTTCAAGTTAATAACTTCTATTTTTTCCTTCCTTTCTTTTTCTTCATTTCGAATTCAAATAGAAGAGTTGAGTAAATCAAAAATCCAAAGGAGGTTCATGGCCAAGAAGAAAGATGCGCGGGTAGCGGTCATTTTGGAATGTACCAGTTGTATACAAAACGGTGTTAAGAAGGTATCAACGGGTATTTCCAGATATATTACTCAAAAGAACCGGCACAATACGCCCAATCGATTAGAATTGAGAAAATTCTGTCCCTATTGTTACAAACATATGATTCATGGGGAAATAAAGAAATAGATTGAACCAAGGATGTCTTATCCTTGAAAGGGGAAAAATGACATTATATAGAACACATTGAAATATAACTAGAAGATATTGCATTTAAATAAATCCTATTTGGAGTGCAAATGACAATTAAGGAATAGCATTTTCGGGATAAGAAATAAACTAAACAAACAAACCATGGATAAATCCAAGCGACCCTTTCTTAAATCCAAGCGATCTTTTCGTAGGCGTTTGCCCCCGATTCAATCGGGGGATCGAATTGATTATAGAAACATGAGTTTAATTAGTCGATTTATTAGTGAACAGGGAAAAATATTATCTAGACGAGTGAATAGATTGACCTTGAAACACCAACGATTAATTACTATTGCTATAAAACAAGCTCGTATTTTATCTTTGTTACCTTTTCTCAATAATGAGAAACAATTTGAAAGAATTGAGTCGACTACTAGAACTACCGGTCTTAGAACCAGAAATAAATAGGCTTGTTTTTTGTTCACTTCAATCAGAATTCCAATCCGAACTCAAACATGAATTCGTGTTTTTTTGACAAATCTGAGAATCCAGATTTATGTGTCGTAAAAAAAAACGAATCGGAAAAAAAGATTTTTTTATTGAACGTGTTCATTCATTTTGACTACTTTAAGCGCATTTCTCAGAGTAATTTTGATTCCAACTCCACCCTCCCGGAGTTCATTCTCCGGGGAACCCCATTTAAATTATTTCGGTGTATTCTTTCCAATCCACTTTTTCTCTGATTTCGTTGGAAATCATATAAAGACAATTCCTATTTGATATAGATATTTGTGCCAGTATTTTACGATTAAGAAGCAACTGCCTCTTATATAAATCATGTATTAATTTACTATAACTATAGGATACTCCCTTTTCTCGAATTACTGCGTTTATCCGGGTGATCCACAAACGACGAAAATTTCTCTTTTGCTTATCCCTATCCCGACGAGCTGAAACCAAAGCTCTTATTTTCTGTTGAGTAATCGTTCGAGTAAGTCTTGAATGAGACCCTCGAAAACTTGATGCAAATAAACGCATTTTTGTTCTACGTTTTCGGGCTATATATCCGCGTTTAACTCTAGTCATTGAATAAATAAAATTTTGACAAATAACTAATTGATTTTTTTCTTTCAGTTATTATTTTTCCCGTCTTGGCCTGTTAATAACTAATAACCAAACGGATTTTTCCAATGTATAAAATCAAAATTCCAATGGCTTTGGCTACTATAACCTTCCCGACCACGATTTTTTGGTATTTTACTGCGAAATATGAAAGAAATAGGAAAATTTCTTTTGCTAGGTGTCAAAAAGAAATAGAAATTAAATCAATAAATAAATAGTGGGTTTCTTCGTTTCTATGGTTACTTCTTAAACGGCGAGGTCTTCTCTATACACCGGAGCCTTTGGCTTCATTTAATATTTTATCAATGTTATTGGTAACTTGTATAGTTCACACCACACTCTTTGGCTCTACCCATGAATTATCCAGTAATAGGTCTTTCACAAAGAGACCCACCTATACAGTAACGGTATTTAATTATGAAAGTTTGCTGGGTAGCTGACCCTCGTACTCCGTTCTTGACCGAGCGATAACTTCATTTTTCTGTTTTTTTTTGAATTTCAATAAGATTTTTCCGCTTAATGGATAACCATTTGCTACCAATGGAGAATTGTTTCTCATCTTAAATTCAGGTGATTGGATTTGCACCAATGGAAACCATAAACTTTCTACACAATAGAAGGATAGATTTGCTTATTTTTAGATAGTGAATGGAGTCCCTTCTTCCATTCTATCCTATTCACTGGTACTGATCATTCATACTGGAAGCGGTTTTCTTGGCTTTTTTGTGTCAGCTCATGATCATGATCTAAACGAGTCGCACATACACCCTAGTACATGTTCCTCGACGCTGAGGGCACCCCCGAAGAGCGGGTGATTTCGTGACATTTCGAATGGGCTGTCTTGTATTTCTAATAAGTTGTTTAATAGTTGGCATGTTGAGTCATATACATAATGGGCTGGTTTAGATTGATCCTAACCGGATTTTTTTTATTTAATATTTATATAGTCAACTCATAGATAAAATAGCAAATCACTGATTTGCACAAAATCCATTTTTTCATTCAACTGCTACAAGATCAACAATTCCATAAGCTCGGGCTTCTGTTGCTGACATAAAAACATCTCTTTCCATGTCTTCAGATACAACCCATAAAGGTTTGCCCGTCCTTTGTACATAAACCTTTGTGAGGGTTTCGCGTAGTTTCAGCAGTTCTTCCGCTTCCAGAATAAATTCTCCCGTTTGTGCTTCATAAAAAGAACTAGCAGGTTGATGGATCATTACCCTGATAATAGTTCTATACTGGTGTGATGAAAGAAACAGAAAAGAAAGATAAAGAAAAATAGGAAAAAGGATAGAATTGAACAACCGTACGGGCATTATCTTTTATGCATTGCATACGGCTCTATAATGAAATTAACCCCCACTTTCCCGTTCAAGAAAGATAAAAATAGAATCTATCAACCCCAGATGGGTAAACGATCAAAATGCCACCCTTCTTTTTTTTTTCGGAGAAGTTCAAAAATACTATGATGGCTCCGCTGCTTTCTATTTTAAAATGGATTCTTTTTTTTGTCTTTGATTCAGCAATCCCAAAGTTTCTTTTTGAGCTAACCAAAAAAGAAAATTTGGTTTTTTTCGCACTCTTTTTTTATAACTTAAATATTGTTAAGAGCCCGTCGGTGTGAAAACAAATAAGTTTGTGACGCTGAATTGGACTTCCGATAGATAAGAGAAAGTCGGAAATATCTTTTATCTCATACTACTCTCTCGATACATAATCAAATCTTTTGAAAAAAAATAAAAAAAAAATTCATATCGAATTCGAAGTGCCATGCTATTATTACTTAATATTCATATGGCGAAGGCATAGTTTTCTTTTTTCTCTCAAATAAAAAAACTTCATTGGCGCCAAGCGTGAGGGAATGCTAGACGTTTGGTAATTTCTCCTCCAACAAGAATAAAAGATCCCATTGACGCGGCCAATCCCATGCATATTGTATGGACTTCTGGTCGTACAAATTGCATAGTATCATAAATGGCTACTCCGGGTATTACCCATCCGCCAGGGGAGTTTATAAACAAATAAAGATCTTTGGTCTCATCCTCGATACTGAGATATACCATAAGACCAATAAGTTGATTCGAGATCTCGCTATCAACCTCTTGGCCTAAAAAAAGTAATCTTTCTCGATAAAGTCGGTTGAGTAGGGTAAAATTGTATCCCTTAGGAACCGTACATGCACCTTTTGATGCATACGGTTCAAAAAAAATAGCGAAGAAAAGAATCAATGTATAGATTCCAGCCCTCTTTCTTTTATTTTTCGAGTTTTTCTACCTTTTGACTTTTTCTTCAATTTTTCAAAAAAGATACATTTTGATTTCTTCTTTGATAATATAAAAAAGGGGTAAATAAACTTATCGAATTTACTTCTCATTTACTTCTCATTGATGTATTCTTTCATCGAAATTCAATCCAAATCGCGATGATATTTTCTTGTTCCTGAATGGGCCTCTTTCATCTTTTTAGGTTTATGCTCTACTCCGGGTAAAGATCCGCCCGATTTTGATTTGCACATATAGGACAAATCTTCCCATCACCATTTCTTGTTGTTATGACTTTACAAATAATCATTTATGATACATGTAGTAATCATAAATATATTACCAATTGGGTTTTTCTAAACGGAGTCTGGATACCTCATTTTTTTCGTCCAGCCAAAGCCAACCATAAATTATTCTAATTGATATAATTCTATGAATTCCCCGAAATAATGCATTTAATTGCAGTTCACGCTCCAATTTTTCGATGATTCAATTTATCTTTCTTGGGCGAAACAGAGGATATCTCGGTCGGGGGAGAGAACGGGGAAATTCCATATGACCCAATATATCTGACAAGTCGCACTATACGTCAACCCAAGATGCATCTTCCTCTCCAGGACTTCGGAAGGGTACTTTTGGAACACCAATAGGCATGGATTGAAAGAAAAAAGGAATTAAATACTATATTTCACTTTGATGTGGAAACGTAACAATATGGTTTTATTGTCTTTATAATATTGACTTTATCATATTTATTATATCCCTAGATTAGAAAAATTTAGAAAGAAATACAAAATAAATAAAGGAAAATTTTTACGAATAGATCCTTCTAATGATAAATGAAGGATGGACACATTTACTCATAGAAAATGGTATCAATCCACCATTGCATATTGGTACTTATCGAGTATAGAATAAATCTGCTTCTCTTTGTTCTTACGAACCGAATTCTTCCATTATTACGAATAGAATATAGAATCCTAACCCTTGTTAGGAAGTAATCTACTGAACAGGGGAAGTCTATAGGATAGTCATAGTATAACCTTTCCAATGCAATAAAGTTACGTAGTGTCTATTTTTCTTCGATAAAGGGGTATTTTCCATGGGTTTGCCTTGGTATCGTGTTCATACCGTTGTATTGAATGATCCCGGCCGGTTGCTTTCCGTTCATATAATGCATACAGCTCTGGTTGCTGGTTGGGCGGGCTCGATGGCTTTGTATGAATTAGCAGTTTTTGATCCTTCTGACCCTATTCTTGATCCGATGTGGAGACAGGGTATGTTCGTTATACCCTTCATGACTCGTTTAGGAATAACCAATTCGTGGGGGGGTTGGAGTATCACAGGAGGAACTGTAACGAATCCGGGGATTTGGAGTTACGAAGGTGTAGCTGGGGCACATATTGTGTTTTCTGGCTTATGCTTTTTGGCAGCTATCTGGCATTGGGTCTATTGGGATCTAGAAATCTTTTCTGATGAACGTACAGGAAAACCCTCTTTGGATTTGCCCAAGATCTTTGGAATTCATTTATTTCTCTCCGGGGTGGCTTGCTTTGGTTTTGGTGCATTTCATGTAACAGGTCTGTACGGCCCTGGAATATGGGTGTCCGATCCTTATGGACTGACGGGAAGAGTACAGCCTGTAAATCCGTCGTGGGGCGTGGAAGGTTTTGATC